TGGATCGACTCTATTACATAAGTTGATTCCTAATTTTTATCTTATATCATGAGATAAATAAGCAGTTCTTATTGTATTAACTGAGAACCCCACAAATTGATCTTTACGGCGCTTCTTCTATCAATTCGATCCTTTATCCATAGAAAAAATATATAGGCCACACCCATTTCTCTATATTTGGTATTTTGTTCCCGTGAAATCTCTTTCTTTGCTACAGCTTATAAAAATCGTTGCTTTTGACGATGCATATGTAGAAAGCCTATTTTTTTTCTAGTTATTTTTCTTCTAGTATTTAAAATTTAAATATTTAAATTTAATTTACTAGTACTAGCCAATTTAATCCTTTTTTCCTTCTTTCTATAGTGGAGATAGTCGCACGTAATGACAGATCACGGCCATATTATTAAAAGCTTGTGGTAAGAATGGATTCCGCTCTAGTGCCCGAAAATAATATTCCAAAGCCTTCGTATGCTCTCCATTACTTGTGTGTATAAGGCCTATGTTATAGAGTATATAACTTCGATCATAGGGATCAATTTCTGATCGCGTAGCTTCATAATAATTTTGTAAAGCTTCCGCATAATTTCCTTCAGATTGAGCTGACATCCGTTACGGTCGTCATTCTATTCAAAGAATCCCCGTTCCAGAACCGTACGTGAGATTTTCTTTCATCTCATACGGCTCCTCCTTTCTGTGCATAGTATCAAAAAGAATAATCCATGGGATCAAAAAAAAATATCCTTTTATGAACTTATAGGGGCTGGTATTTTTACAAGAAATCTCTAGCCATCCTTCCTGCAAGAGGTTTTTTTCTTAACACCAACCATATAAGTGTTAGATAGAAATGGTAACTCCAACAATTTCTTTGTCCCTAGCGCCCCTATTTCCAGGAATTAGTCACTTCAACAATCTTCGGTGGTTATACGGGTATCCAAAATACAAACGAGATGGATGTTTGTTGTCCCAACCATTTTTCTTAGTCCCGATACAAATAAGTAAAAGGGGTATTTATAACAAAGTTTTCGCGTTGTTGATTCCTAGGTGTAGTGCTTCTTCCCCTATATCACCTATTAGTACTAGTAAAGTAGACTAGGATTAACCTGCAATATGGATAGAACCTAACCTATAGGTGTAACCTTTCGCTCAATACTCAAATTGACGATTGAAGTATCTGAGGCCGTATCGATCGAGGATACACGACAGAAGGCATTGTTCTATCTCCAAACTTCACCTTCACCAAGCGTAGGTTTATTTCCATATAATTTTTTCTTTCTATCCTCAACCCGAAACATGTCTCTTTCTTGTAAGACTGATAGCTAAAAAAAAAAAAAAAAAAGAATCAAATCGCACCATCTCTGTAATAGGTAAATGCTTCTTTTTCTCCTGAAGTTGTCGGAATTATTCGTAATAAGATATTGGCTACAATCGAAGAGGTCTTATCAATAAAATTTCCATTTATCCGAGATCTAGGCATAATTAGCAACCTATTCTATAATTCTTCTCAATTCCCCTCGGGGGAAATGATCTCACAAACAAAGGAATTGTACAGTACAAAATAACATAAAAAGAGACTAATTCTAAAAAAATATAGACTTTCCATTCAAATTGTGCCCTTTTGGCAGGGAGAGATAGGAAATATTTGAATATGATTGTATTTCATCCAAATTTTGTAGTATCCCGAACTATTACTAATTTCATTTAACTAAGTTTAAGAACCAGGGACTTTATGTTCCTACACTACCTAAAGATTCTGGGAACTCGAGAAGTTTTGATTTGATCATGATTAAAAGAGGAAAAAAAATAGAATAGAATAATTATTCTTTAATAAAAAAAGTCACCATCATTTTTTGTTTGTATAACGCGTATACACTATACAGTCGAAATATAAAAACTATGGAACAATTTATCCATTTGTAATAAAAAGATCTATGGGGTAAGTAATTAGAGGAGTTGTCGTTGAGAAATCTGGGATTGGAAAACCTTTTTTTATTCCTATAGAACCATAGTCTAAATGTAACCCTAGTATAAAATATAGATTCTTCAGTTGATTTATTCTAAGTTAAGTCATTGGTCTTATCCGATATAATATAAAAAAAAATAAGGAAAGATCGTCGTCTTAACAAACATTAATGGATATCCCCCCCCCCCCTTTTTTTCCTTAACAAGAAAAAGAGTTTTTTATTCTTTTACGAAGTAAAAGGAATAAAAAATATTTTTATTTGAAGATTTTAGGAAAAGTATTACATTTTCATTAGAATAGATTGGTTGTACCTGTACTGCAATAATATGAATTACTCGCTATTCACTCGGTTTGTGGTCAATAATAAGATTATGTTATGTAGGAGAGATGGCCGAGTGGTTCAAGGCGTAGCATTGGAACTGCTATGTAGGCTTTTGTTTACCGAGGGTTCGAATCCCTCTCTTTCCGTTTCTGTACCTTCATCTAATTCACCAAGGTTACTTAACACAATGTATCAAGTAACAATTTAAACCATTATTTCCATTCTATTCTATAAGACCCTTATTTGTTTGATTTTCTATTCCTAATTACTGTGGTATGTAAAAAAATACCGAAAGGCGCGAAAAAGGAATGAGAATTTGACTGCCGATTGTTGTGATACATAAATTGGAAAAATCTGGATAAAAAAGCCCTTAGCTTAAGCTTAGATTGATATTAGATATATTACATTTATATCGATATCGGCGAAAAGCGAGCAAAAATATCCGACCCTTCCCTTGTTATTTTTGTTGGGTCAAGTCTGACGAGAATAATATTCTACGACTAAGAGCTCATTTATTTTCAAACCGATCCATTTACTATCTATTATTTGATTTACTAATCCTTTATTATGGAATGAGTCAATAGTCAAATGTTTCGGCACCTCCTCGTGAGAGGATAAAGCAATATTATTTTGAATCAGAGCTTTCGATCTTTGCTTATCCTTTGTAGCAATAATATCCCGGGGTTTGCAACGATAACTTGGTATATCTACTATACGACCATTAACTAAAATATGTCTATGGTTAACTAATTGCCTGGCTCCAGGAATGGTCGAAGCCATGCCCAATCGAAAAAGGATGTTGTCCAAACGCATTTCAAGTAGTTGTAGTAAAACCTGACCTGTTGATCCTTTGGCTTTTCCAGCGATATGCACATATCTAAGTAATTGTCGCTCTGTCAGACCATAATGAAAACGCAATTTCTGTTTTTCTTCTAGACGAATACGATATTGTGATCTTTTACCAGAGCGCAATTTATTTTTAAGATCACTTCCGGATCTAGGTCTTTTACTAGTCAGTCCTGGCAAAGTCCCCAGACGGCGTATTTTTTTGAAACGAGGTCCTCGGTAACGAGACATAAAAACTCCTTTATTTTATTATTATTATTTTATTGAAATTTGCAGAAAAAATCTAAATTAAGACTGAACTAACGCATAAACAAAGCAAAGAAAAATCTACAGAAGTACTACAAACAAGAATGAAATGGATTGTATCAATATACAGATTTTTTTGTAATTGTATTGTATATGAATATGAATATATATATCTATATTATTCTTATTCATTATTCTTAATTATTTATTAATTACTTATACTTTACTTAATTTTTATTTTATTTATTAAATTATTAATTATTTTTAATATTTATTTATAWTTATWWATTWWTTTTAATATTTATTTATATTTATATATTTATATAATATATATAAAGGAAAGGGTATATAATAAAGGATATATAAAAAAAAGGATATATAAAAAGGATATATAAGAAATGATATTGATATATAATATAATATAATTAAGATAAGAAATGATATAATATATAATAAATAGATATAAGGTTATATAATAAATAGATATAAGGTTAATTAATAGTTATTAATTTTAAATTATTAATTAATATTAATTTAATTAATATTAATAAAGATAAAGCGTTTTATGATTTGTTTTTATGATTTGTTCTGTAGAGGTCTAATTACTCTAATTTTTTATTCATAGTTGGAAGTTACCGCGGCATAAGATAATATAACAGATGAGCAACTCGACATTTGGAGAAAAGAGAAGAGTCTTTTCAATATTCTTTGATCTCAAGGGGAGATCCTCAATCATGGAAAAAGAAAAAATAGGGAAAAAGCCGGCTATCGGAGTCGAACCGATGACCATCGCATTACAAATGCGATGCTCTAACCTCTGAGCTAAGCGGGCTCATATAACAGAAACATAAAAGAAAAATAATGCATAGGAATTCCGGAAATCGTGAGGATCCTCACTATTAGCAATTTTTTTTTCTTCTTTCTCATCTCAAGCTCGTGCGTATTATGTATTCTTTAATATTCTTTGTATCTTATTCTTTATACTCTTTGTATCTTATATATTATATTCCATATATTTTATAAAGCCATAACATCATATTTTCTAATAAAATGGATTTTGAATTTATATTTTATTTGAAATATAAATTCAATCAATATTATATATTATTATTATTTTATTTTATATTCAATTCATTTAATTAATTTTATTTTTTAATTTTTGATATAATTATTTATTTTTATATAATTATTTATATTTTATATAATTATATTATATTTTATATAATTATATTATATAATTAATTATATAATGATATAATCATAAATGATAATAATTATAAATGATAATATAATAGATAATATAATAATTAATGTAATTTTAATAAAAAATATATAAAAAATATATTATAAAAATTAAATTTAAATAATAAATAAATATATTAATATATTCTTATTCTATTCTAATCTAATATCTAATTTTTTTATATTATTATTTATTATATTTATTATTATAATTATATATTAGAATTATATTCTTTCTAATTATTTTTTATTATATATTGATTGTGTTGATTGTGTATTATATATTATATTTTATATTATAATTTATTATAATTTCTAATAAATAAAAAATGAGATTAGAATTCTCATTTTTATTTTGTTGATTGATTATATTGAAATTGAATT